CCAGTAATAGGGATTGGTATTTACCCGGATTTCGTTCTTTCATTATCAGTTGACAAGGTCGAAACTATTCTATCTAATTTTTTTGATAAATAGTTTACTTAAGATAATAAAAAATGAATTGTAAACCGAATTAGTCCGAACCCTTTGAATCCAGATTGTAGTGATTCAAAGGGTTCTCGTCAGCTTACACGAAGTTTTCTTATATATAGTCCTACACCTAACTGTATTAGTCACGCCCTTTCTGCAATTCAATTAGAGGTTAAATGAACCATAACTATGTAACCCTATTCCTAATAGATTAACCCCAAAATAGCATATCCAAATTATTAGAAACCCCATAGAAGCCACAATTGCCGAATTTTCACCTTGTAAATTTTCCTTTGTTCGCGTATGTAAATAAATAGCAAATATGGTCCAAGTAATAAATGCCCAAGTTTCTTTTGGGTCCCAATTCCAATATGATCCCCATGCCTCATTAGCCCATACTGCTCCCGAAAGAATACCTATGGTTAAAAAGATAAAACCTAGACTAATAACACGATAACCCCAATCATCCAATTGTTGAATCAATCGATACTTGTAATAATTCCTATGAGAAAGAAATGAAGTATTTTTTACAATATTGTTTATTTTATTTGTGTATTTGGTCTCATTAAAGTAAACTAACTCATTTAATTTTAATAAATGGTTGCTTTTATGAAGAATACTTATGTCTTTTCGAAATGTAATGACTAAAAGAGCTATTGATAATAATGATCCACATAAAAGAGCTGCATAGCCCAATACCATCATGCTTACATGCATCATCAACCATTGGGATTGTAAAGCAGGTACTAATATTGCGGATTGATGCATTTCAGTTAAAAGACCCGAAGTAGCAAAGCCTTGGGTAAAAATAGCACTTGGCGCGGTTATTGCGCTTAAATTATTTTTTTGTTTTTGAAAATACGGAAGCATATTAATACTGGATAAACTCCACGAAAGAAAAATTAATGATTCATATAAATCACTTAATGGAAAATGTCGCGAATAAATCCACCGCGTGATTAATAATCCGGTTATACAGAAAAAGCTCGCTATCATGCCCTTTTCGGATGAATCATCTAGTCCTCCGATTTCATCCACTAATAAGGTTATAAAATATAGTGTAATTAAAATTGAAATAATAGAAAAGGATATATGAGTTAATATATGTTCGAAAGTCGGAAAAATCATATTATATATATTTTTTTAAGGGGGGAGTACCTTAATTATAATTACGGAATGCAGGGCGTTTAATTTCCGGAATTACTTAATAGGACTTAGTCTATCTCTTTTATTTTAGAAGTTTTAGAAGATAGATCCCATGCCGCCACTCGGACTCGAACCGAGATGCTCTAGCACTGCTTCCTAAGAGCAGCGTGTCTACCGATTTCACCATAGCGGCTTGCTCAAAATTATAATAACCTATTCATACTCAATCGTCGAGATTGAAGTAGTCAATTCATATTTAGGAACGATTAAAATTTTAAATTTAGGAATACAACGTCATTTAAATATGTGTTCACTAATAGAGTATATTTATCTGATTTTAGAATGTCAGTTATATTTAACTTAATAAAATAATAAGCTTACGCATAGTTTATCCTCTGTGGGAATAAGACTTTTTTGTTCTATCCCTAGAACTATCTAGGATCTAGGGATAGAACAAAAAAGTCATTCAGTTCTTATTCCGATTATTCCAATGTTTGATTATTTATTTGTCGGCACAAAAAAACTTTTTGAATTCCCGGTCGAAAGAGATTTCGATAATGAAAAAGCTTTTAACGCTGCCCAATATCCTTTCTTTTTCCAAGAATTTTTACGAATCCGCTTTTTTGACATAGAAGTACGTTTTTTTGGAACTGCCATTCAAAAATCAAGAGATTACTCATTGTTATAGTTGGATGTGAAAGACATCTATCTAGTATTAATATAATATTAAATATTCAATAAAAACGAATCTTTATTTACTATTGATTATCCATCTAGTTCTTTATTTAGATAATACTACTTTGCTATAAAAAAGGCGAAAAAGATTATAAAAAAAGGCGAAAAAGATTATATGTCATTAATTTTTTTTTTTTACATTTATATTACATATAATTAATAAATTATAACTTTCCGGACAAAAAAAACGAATTCATACTATACTAATGGATTTCTTTATATCCTCATAGTAAAAGCTCTATAGCTATAGTATCCAACGTACTATAGAAATAAAAAGAAATAAAATTGGTTAAAGTTAAAAAAGCTTTTTTTTTCTGGATCGCCCGAAATAGCTTTAAATATAGAACCATATTACTTAATAAATAATAAATAACTATTCACTTTGCACTAGTAAGGGTGATATCATTTAATCAATTGTAACTTCTTGATTTGAACGATTTGGTAAAGAATAAGACTACTTAAGAAGATTAAATTTTGGTCTTGCATCTCTAATCTATATATATATATTTTTCCTTTTTTTTTTGCGAAAGAGAGAAGATCCGGTGAATCGGAAAGAATTAATTTAAAATGAAAAAGGTTTTTCTTATGGAACATACATATCCATATGCATGGATCATACCTTTCGTTCCACTTACAGTTCCTGTCTTAATCGGAGTCGGGCTTCTCTTTTTTCCGACGGCAACAAAAAATCTTCGTCGCATGTGGGCTTTTCCTAGTGTTTTATTATTAAGTATAGTTATGATTTGTTCTGCAGATCTGGCTATTCAGCAAATAAATAGCAATTTCATATATCAATATGTATGGTCTTGGACTATTAATAATGATTTTTCTTTAGAGTTCGGCCACTTGATCGACCCACTTACTTCTATTATGTTAATATTAATTACTACTGTTGGAATTCTGGTTTTGATTTATAGTGATAATTATATGTCTCATGATCAAGGATATTTAAGATTTTTTGCTTATATGAGTTTTTTCAATACTTCCATGCTGGGATTAGTTACGAGTTCAAATTTGATACAGATTTATATTTTTTGGGAATTAGTTGGAATGTGCTCATATCTATTAATTGGTTTTTGGTTCACACGACCTATTGCTGCAAATGCTTGTCAAAAAGCTTTTGTAACTAATCGTATAGGGGATTTTGGTTTATTTTTAGGAATCTTAGGTCTTTATTGGATAACAGGTAGTTTTGAATTTCAGGATTTGTTCGAAATATTCAATAACTTAAGTTATAATAATGATAATGCGTTTACTTTTTTAGTTTATAATTTATGCGTTTTTCTAGTATTTTCCGGTGCAATTGCTAAATCGGCACAATTCCCCCTTCATGTATGGTTACCTGATGCCATGGAAGGGCCTACCCCTATTTCGGCTCTGATTCATGCTGCTACGATGGTAGCAGCGGGCATTTTTCTTGTCGCTCGTCTTCTTCCTCTTTTCATAGGAATACCCTACATAATGAATTTTATATCTTTAATAAGTATAATAACAGTACTATTAGGAGCTACTTTGGCTCTTGCTCAAAAAGATATTAAGAGAAGTTTAGCCTATTCTACAATGTCTCAATTGGGTTATATGATGTTAGCTTTAGGTATGGGGTCATATCGAGCTGCTTTATTTCATTTGATTACTCATGCTTACTCTAAAGCATTATTGTTTTTAGGATCTGGATCAATTATTCATTCAATGGAAGCTATTGTTGGATATTCTCCAGATAAAAGTCAGAATATGGTTCTTATGGGCGGTTTAACAAAACATGTCCCAATTACAAAAACAGCTTTTTTATTAGGTACACTTTCTCTTTGTGGTATTCCCCCACTTGCTTGTTTTTGGTCCAAAGATGAAATTCTTAATGATACTTGGTTGTATTCACCACTTTTCGGAATAATAGCTTGTTCCACAGCCGGGTTAACTGCATTTTATATGTTTCGAATTTATTTACTTACTTTTGAAGGACATTTAAATACTAATTTTCAAAATTACAGTGGAAAACAAATGGGAATGAGTCCGTTTTATTCAGTATCTCTATGGGGAAAAGAAGGCTTAAAAAAAAAATATATAAGTTTATTAACTTTATTAATAATGAATAATAATGAGAAGGCTTCTTTTTTTTCTAAGACGGCATACCAAAACCAAATTTATAATATGGTAAAAACCATCAACCAACCCTTTATTATTCATTTTAAAACTTGTAAAAAAAAAAGTTTTTTATATCCCCATGAATCAGATAATACTATGTTATTCTCTTTGCTTGTATTGGTTCTATTTACCTTGTTCGTGGGATCCCTGGCACTTCCTTTGAATCAAGAAGGAATGGGTTTGGATATATTATCAAAATGGTTAACTCCGTCTATAAATCTTTTACATAAAAATTTTACTGATTCGGTGGATTGGTATGAATTTTTTTCAAATGCTATTTTTTCAGTCAGTCTAGCATGTTTTGGAATACTTATAGCATCCCTTTTATATAAGCCCCTTTATTCATCTTTACAAAATTTTAATTTAAAAAATGCATTTTTTAAAAAGGGTCAGACGCGCTTTTGGGGAGACAAACTAATAAATATAATATATAGTTGGTCATATAATCGTGGTTACATAGATGCTTTTTATGCAACATCTTTTACTAAGGGTCTAAGAGGATTAGCTGAATTAACTCATTTTTTTGATAGACGAGTAATTGATGGAATTACGAATGGCGTTGGTATTACGAGTTTCTTTGTAGGAGAGGGCATAAAATATATAGGAGGAGGGCGTATCTCTTATTATCTTTTCTTCTATTTATCTTTTGTCTCAATATTTCTTTATCTTATTTATCTTTTGTATTTGTATCAATAGTGATTTTCCATTGTATTTGTGTACAAAGTCATTTTTCTTTGTATCATTTCCAAAAAAGTTGACAAACTGGATGGATACGTAAAAGATATTCTTTGGTTGCCATCACTTCGACATGTGTAAAAAATATATTGTGACGTTTCATTTCTTATAGCTTTTTCAAATTGATCATTTTTTATATACCGCAATGGACGATT